ATTTTAAAACGCATCAGTCGACCCGGTCTACGAATTTATTCCAACTATCAACGAATTCCTAAGATTTTAGGTGGAATGGGAATTGTAATTCTTTCTACTTCTCGAGGCATAATGACAGATCGAGAAGCTAGACTAGAAAGAATTGGAGGAGAAATTTTGTGTTATATATGGTGATCCCACTCAGGTATCCTAATTTTATCTCTAACTTCCTAATTTGTGAAATAGAGAGGAAAAGTGAATTATATAACTCTTCCTCCATTAGTTGATACTTCAAGGGGGTTATCTGGAATGAAAGAACAAAAATTGATTCATGAGGGTTTAATTACGGAATCGCTTCCCAACGGCATGTTCCGGGTCCGTTTAGATAATGAAGATCTGATTCTAGGTTATATTTCAGGTAGGATCCGGCGCAGTTTTATACGGATACTACCAGGAGATAGAGTCAAAATCGAAATAAGTCGATATGATTCAACCAGGGGACGTATAATTTATAGACTTCGCAGCAAAGATTCGAATGATTAGATCGTTTTTGAAAACATTCCTTTCATGGGGATACAGTTCGAAGTTAAAAAAAAAAACAAGAGACTTCATTTTCTTCCAAACAAAGAATAGATTAGGAATTAAGATAAGGAGTGAGATATATGAAAATAAGGGCTTCGATTCGTAAAATTTGTGAAAAATGTCGACTGATCCGTAGGCGTGGACGAATTATAGTGATTTGTTCCAATCCGAGACATAAACAGAGACAAGGATAATCCTTCTAAAAAAACTTTCTAAAGGAAGGTCCATGTAAAAATAAATGTTTTAACATGAAATGGATATTTCCGTATCTTTCTGTATATTTCAAATTCTAATTCATAGTTATGAGACGATAAAATATGGCAAAACCTATATCAAAAAATGATTCACGTAGGAATGGACGTATTGGTTCACGTAAGAATGAACGTAGAATACCAAAAGGAATTATTCATGTTCAAGCGAGTTTCAACAATACCATTGTAACTGTTACAGATGTACGAGGTCGAGTGGTTTCTTGGGCCTCCGCTGGTACTTCTGGATTCAAAGGCACAAGAAGAGGGACACCTTATGCAGCTCAAGCAGCTGCTATAAATGCTATTCGTACAGTGGTCGATCAGGGTATGCAACGAGCCGAAGTTATGATAAAGGGTCCTGGTCTCGGAAGAGATGCAGCATTACGAGCCATTCGTAGAAGTGGTATACTATTAAGTTTCGTACGTGACGTAACACCTATGCCACATAATGGATGCCGGCCCCCTAAAAAAAGGCGCGTGTAGAAATAAGAATTAAACGTATTTCAAGAGAAATAAATAATTCAATGATGTGATCAAATAATAATATTAGTATGGTTCGAGAGGAACTAGCAGGATCCACTCGAACACTACAGTGGAAATGTGTTGAATCAAGAGTAGACAGTAAGCGTCTTTATTATGGTCGTTTCATTCTGTCCCCGCTTATGAAAGGTCAAGCCGATACCATAGGTATTGCCATGCGAAGGGCTTTACTTGGAGAAATAGAAGGAACATGTATCACACATGCAAAATCTGAGAAAGTGCCGCATGAATATTCTACAATAATAGGTATTGAAGAATCAGTACATGAAATTTTAATAAATTTGAAAGAAATTGTATTGAGAAGTCATCTGTATGGAGTTAGAGACGCATACATTTTCGTCAGAGGTCCTAGATACGTAACGGCCCAAGATATCATCTTACCACCTTCTGTAGAAATAGTTGACACAACACAGCATATAGCTAACCTGACGGAACCAATTGATTTGTGTATTGGATTACAAATCAAGAGAGATTGTGGATATCGTATAAACCCCACAAACCACTCTCAAGATGGAAGTTATCCTATAGATGCTGTATCCATGCCTGTTCGAAATGTAAATCATAGTATTCATTCTTATGGGAATGGAAATGAAAAACAAGAAATACTCTTTCTAGAAATATGGACGAATGGAAGTTTAACTCCTAAGGAAGCACTTTATGAAGCTTCTCATAATTTGATTGATTTATTTATTCCTTTTCTATATGCGGAGGAAGATAACATTCATTTCGAGGAAAATAAAAACAGGTTTACTCTACCCTTTTTTACCTTTCAAGATAGATTAACTAATCTAACGAAAAACAAAAAAGGAATTCCATTGAAATGTATTTTTATTGACCAATCAGAACTACCCTCCAGGATCTATAATTGTCTCAAAAGGTCCAATATACATACATTATTGGACCTTTTGAGTAACAGTCAAGAGGATCTTATGAGAATTGAATATTTTCACATAGAAGATGTAAAACAAATATTGGACACTATACATAAGCATTTCTCACTCAATTTACCTAAGAATAAGTTTTCATTTTAAATCTATTGGAATTGTTTCATATTCGTTTTATAAAAAAAAGGGGAAAAACTTTGTTTTAAATCTTTTCTTTGTCACGATCCATATTTTATTTTCGCAGAATAGATCATTAAGAAAATT